CACTCCGATAGTATAATAAATCAAGTCAATGCAAAGGAAATGAATCCATTTATATACTATTAAATAAGTGAAATATATAAAATAAAACATAAATAATAAAAATTATGCCACATCACTTATTCTTTGTACTGGATCTTACGGAGCCTGTTCATACATGATATGATTAAGTTTGATCATAGAAAAAGAAGATTCTCTTCAAACGAACCAGCCTATACTTCTGTATGGGGCTTTCACGCTGGTTGGAACAAAGACACATTTTTGGTTGGGAATTCAAATGTGGCAGATAAAAATATATATTCTGCACAGCCTGATCAATAGTTCAAGTCACACACTCCCATAATCCATTTAATCTTCCAAAAATTCACTTCAACTATGAGTGTCGAATAAAATAAATAATAAACTTATTTATTTTTATAGAGCTGAAGAGACATATCCAAATACATATCTTATTCTTGTCAATAAGACATATTTGTAGCAATAAAATACTTTTGTTTCTTCCCGAAGTAATGAATGATTGATTACAAATAGCTATGAGAGACTATCTATAAAGGGCCAGAAATACCTTGCTTCCGTATCATTAGGAAATGCATTAACATAAATACGGCAGTAAGAAGAGGTAATACAAAAGTGTGTAAACTATAAAAACGAGTCAAAGTGGATTGTCCCACACTAGCACTTCCGCGCAATAACTCTACCACGGGCGACCCTATTACAGGAATAGCTTCTGGCACGCCTGTTACAATTTTTACAGCCCAATAACCAATTTGGTCCCACGGTAAGGAATAACCAGTTACACCAAAAGATGCGGTCAATACAGCCAAAACCACACCGGTAACCCAAGTCAATTCACGAGGTTTTTTAAAGCCCCCCGTGAGATACACACGAAATACGTGTAGGATCATCATGAGTACCATCATACTTGCCGACCATCGATGAACTGATCGGATTAACCAACCAAAGTTAGCTTCAGTCATTATATATTGAACAGAAGCAAAAGCATCCGTAACTGTCGGACGATAATAAAAAGTCATAGCAAACCCTGTAGCTACTTGTACTAAAAAACAAGTAAGCGTAATTCCTCCTAGACAATAAAATATGTTGACATGAGGAGGAACATATTTACTAGTTATATCATCAGCAATTGCCTGAATCTCAAGACGTTCTTCGAACCAATCATAGATTTTATTGAGATAGGTAAACCGAGGTACTCCCCTCTGAGAACCGTATATGAGAATTTCATCTCGTACGGCTCGAACATAAAGACCAAAATAAAAAATTATATCGGATACGTGTTTGAAACTGCCTAATTGTACAATTCACTCTTTTCTGACGATACGAACGAATAAAAACCCGAAAGTTATTTATTGTGGTTATAATGCCAACATATCAAGTCGGCTCCTTCATTTATATGTTGAGGCCTCTTGAATCTTCTATAATTTCCTATTTTTGTTATTTTTTTTTTTTGTGTGTAATGAGACTTTACAACTGTTTTATTTATTATTGATAGGAATTCTCTTGTTAAAACCTATGAATGAATTACAACCTCAGGTTCATATTAGAACCACGATGAGTCAATAAAACCCAGTCAAACTAAGCCCGCAAATTCCGTGAGTAAGAACCATTGGATCATCATTTATTCAATGAAAAGAGATAATGACTAAAAATCAAAAGGTATCTTTGGATTTTGATCAAAATAAGCATAAACAAGAGTTTAAAAAAGATGTGTAAAGCCGGCCACGAAGTCTGAATATTAAGTATGAATCATAGTTCTAAATACTTTGTAATATTATATATATATTCCGTGCTTCAGATACGAGCATATAATGAGAATATCTGACGAAATAAAACCATCTCTATCAAGATCACAGACCTACCTCTGTACTATCTATAGGATCCATTCTAACAAGTCACACACTCATATTCCGGAAATACAGAAACAAAGAAATTTCACGGTCGAACTGCCAAATCTATCGGATAAAAATAAGGGATCTGCCTTAGCTTGCTAATTAACTTAATAGAATCTAATTCATTGAAATTCCATCCAGTAAAATAGAAGAATTATAAATCTCCAAAATAATAGACAAGAATATGGCAAATAAAGCCATTGCAATACCCATTAACGGCGTAGTTCCCCACCCAGGAGCTACTTTACCATATTCTGAATTCAACGGTTTCAATAAAGCCCCGACACTAGTTCGTCTTGAACCAGATCTAGAACTACCCTCAACGGTTTGTGTAGCCATAAATCCTATTTTATATTCATTGAGATCTGTTGACTTTGTATACCATTCGGTTGTAAATAAATGATCTTAGCATAGACCATTGTGGTCTTGTAATTATATAAAAATGGAAACAGCTACATTAGTTGCCATCTTTCTATCTGGTTTACTTGTAAGTTTTACTGGGTACGCCTTATATACTGCTTTTGGGCAACCCTCCCAACAACTAAGAGATCCATTCGAGGAACACGGAGACTAGTTGAAGTAATGAGCCTTTCCATTTTGGAAGGTTCATTACTTTCAATTGAGATACAGAAAAATCATTTTGTTTTTTTAGTTGGAACTTTAGGCGGTTCTCGAAAAAAGATAGCGAAAAAAATTATTCCTAGAGTTGAGACTAAGAGGAATGTATAAACCAAAGCTTCCATAGATTCGAGCGTAATTTACAATTATAGCTTCCATACCTGTTTATTTGAGATCGTCTTCCGGATAAAGAAAGAGCAAGACAAGAGTCAAAGATTCAAATCAAGCTTTTTTGGTAGCCTATATCAAAAAACTAAATACAAAAAATATATATCTATTGTATCAGACTACTTGTCTTTTTGTAGTTGGGTCTCCAAGTTTTTGGAATGCTCCAAATTCCACTTGAGCATCCAAATCCGGGTCAATACCAGCAAAAACATCTCTGAACAAGGTTCGAGCGCCATGCCAAATGTGTCCGAAGAAGAAGAGCAGAGCAAAAGAAGCATGTCCAAAAGTAAACCAACCCCTCGGACTGCTACGAAAAACACCATCGGATTTCAAAGTAGCACGATCTAATTCAAAAATTTCACCCAATTGAGCACGTCTAGCATATTTTTTCACAGTAGCAGGATCACCATAACTTACTCCATTGAGTTCACCACCATAGAACTCAACAGTTACACCTACTTGTTCGACACTATATTTCGATTCCGCCCTTCTAAAAGGAACATCGGCTCTAACAATTCCGTCTCCATCTACCAAAACAACCGGAAATGTTTCAAAAAAAGTAGGCATACGACGTACAAAAAGTTCACGACCTTCTTTATCCTTAAAGATAGGGTGTCCTAACCACCCAACAGCTATTCCATCCCCGCTATCCATTGAACCCGCTCTGAATAATCCCCCTTTTGCAGGATTATTGCCGATGTAATCATAAAAAACCAATTTTTCGGGAATTTTAGACCAAGCTTCAGATAAACTTTGCTTTTCAGCTAACCCTGCACTAACTCTTCGATATATTTCTTGTTGGAAATAGCCTTGATCCCATTGATAACGAGTGGGACCAAATAATTCAATCGGGGTAGTTGCTGAGCCATACCACATAGTTCCAGCAACTACAAAAGCTGCAAAAAAGACGGCAGCGATACTACTGGAAAGGACGGTTTCAATATTTCCCATACGTAATCCTTTGTATAGACGTTGGGGCGGACGGACACTAAGATGGAATAGACCCGCTAATATGCCCAAAGTTCCTGCTGCAATATGATGAGAAGCAATTCCTCCCGGAACAAAAGGATCAAAACCTTCCACACCCCACGCTGGATTTACAGCTTGTACCCTCCCCGTTAGTCCATAAGGATCGGATACCCATATTCCGGGACCATACAATCCTGTTACATGAAATGCGCCAAAACCAAAGCAAGCCACCCCTGAGAGAAATAAATGAATTCCAAAGATCTTGGGCAAATCCAAAGAGGGTTTCCCTGTCCGTTCATCACTAAATATTTCTAGATCCCAATACACCCAATGCCAAATAGCTGCTAAAAAGCACAAGCCAGAAAACACAATATGTGCACCAGCCACACCTTCGTAACTCCAAATACCCGGATTTGTTAGAGTCCCCCCTGTGATATTCCAACCACCCCAGGAATTGGTTATTCCTAAACGAGTCATAAAGGGTATAACGAACATACCCTGTCTCCACATTGGATCAAGAACAGGGTCAGAAGGATCAAAAACAGCTAATTCGTATAGAGCCATGGAACCGGCCCAACCAGCAACCAGAGCAGTATGCATTATATGGACAGAAATTAAACGGCCGGGATCATTCAATACAACCGTATGAACACGATACCAAGGCAAACCCATAAAAATACTCCCTTTTTTCAATTAAAAATAGCCGCTATGTAACTTTATTGCACTGTAAAAAAACTATACTATGGACCTTATTTTAAGTTTTTAGTGGATTATCTTGAGGAAAGGATTCAAATTTGTTCTATTCTTTTAGTAAGAATATCTATTAAAAAAAAAAAGAATTCTTTTGTTCCTAGGAAGAAAAAGAAGCAGATTTATTCTACACCCGATAAGTACAAATACGCAATGGTAGTCCGGTGATAGTTTTTTATATGATTAACTGCATCTATATTTGTTCATCATCCCAAGGAAAATTCCTATTTGTAAAAAATTTATTTTATTCATTCTGTCTTACTTTATTTATGAACTTATTATTTTTTTTTATCTCTGGATAAAATATTAGTAAGACAATAAATACATTTTTACGCTTTCACATCAAAGTGAAATATAGTACTTAATTTTTCTTTCGTTTAATGCCTATTGGTGTTCCAAAAGTACCTTTTCGAAGTCCTGGAGAAGAAGATGCATCGTGGGTTGACGTATAGTGCGACTTGTCAGATCTATTTGGTTATATGGTATTTCCCCGTTCTCTTACCCGATTGAGATATCCCCTCTTTCACCCAAGAAAGATTGATTCAATCATCAAAAATTTGGAGCGTGAAATGCAAAGTAGAAAAAAATCTATTTATTAGGGTCTATACAGATTAATATTAGCAATTAGACTAATTTATGGTTGTTTTGGTTCGAACAATAAAAGGAAATATTCAGCAGGCTTCGTTTAGAAAAAACCAATTGTTAATATATATTGTTAATATATAATATATCTATGATTTCTAGTTAATATAATATTTTATTATATTTATAATATAAAAATACAAGTGATCTCAAACTGTTAATAAATTAAGTAATATGATGAATGCATTGAATATTAGAGTTGGGGAGAGACATGAAAAAATTTTTAATTAAAAAAAATCGTAGCAAAAAGAAGTAGTAGTTAGGTATTTGGCCTATATATACAAATCAAAACCGGTTAGATCTTTACTCGGAGTAGAGCATAAACCTAAAAGAATTCAAGAGGACCATTCAGGAACAAGAAAATTACATCGTAATTTGGATTAAATTCTGATGTAAAGAATACATCAATAAGAAGTTAGTACGAAAAGTTTAGTGAATTTTTATTTATAAAAAAACTATAATCTACACATTGATTCTTTTTTTTCGCGATGTGTATTGAACCGTATGCATTAAAAGATGCATGTACGGTTCCGAGGGAATACAATTTTAGCCCACTCAACCGACTTTATCGAGAAAGATTTCTTTTTTTAGGACAAGATGTGGATACCGAGATCTCAAATCAACTTATTGGTCTTATGGTATATCTCAGTATAGAGGATGATACCAAAGATCTGTATTTGTTTATAAACTCTCCTGGTGGATGGGTAATACCTGGATTAGGTATTTATGATACTATGCAATTTGTTCAACCAGACGTACAAACAATATGCATAGGATTAGCCGCATCAATGGGCTCCTTTATTCTGGTCGGAGGAGAAATTACCAAACGTCTAGCATTCCCGCACGCTTAGCGCCACTGAGTTTTTTATTTGAGATAAAAAAAAGAAAACAAGACTATGCCTTCGCGATATATGAAATAGGACTATTAAGTAATAATAGCATGGCACTTTGAATTCGATATTAAATTATTAATAGTTTTTTTTTTTCAAATTTTAAAAATAGTTAACTTATGTATCGAAAGAGTAGTATGAGATAAAGGGCATTTCCTATTTTATCTGATATAATATAGTAGGAGACACTTTTGAGCGTCACAAACTTTTTTGTTTTCACACCAAAAAACTCTTAACAATATATTATTCTGAAAGAATACAAAAAAAAAGGAAACTTTGGGATTGCTAAATTATGGAGGAAATGTATATATAAAGCAACGGAACCATCATAGTATTTTTTTAACTACTCCAAAAAGAAGGGTGGTTAGTGGATCATTTACCTATGTGAATATGATAACCACTATAATTTTATATTTCTTCAATTTAAGGTAAATAAAGTTAATCCATTATGCAGCCGTATGCAATATGGAAAAGATGCTCGTACGGTTGTTCAAATTTATCTTTTTTATATAGTTTTATTAGATTAATATTATTCTTTCTTTCACGCTAGAATAAGAATAATTTAGGATGTTATTTCATCAGGGTAATGATCCATCAACCTTCTAGTTCTTTTTATCAGGCATCGACGGGGGATTTTATCTTGGAAGCAGAAGAACTACTGACGCTGCGCGAAACCCTCACAAAGGTTTATGTACAAAGAACGGGCAAATCCTTATGGGTTGTTTCCGAAGATATGGAAAGAGATGTTTTTATGTCAGCAATAGAAGCCCAAACTCACGGACTTGTTGATCTTGTAGCGGTTTAATAAAAATAAGATAGATTTTACGAAAGTAAAAGTATATATAATGTGATATTTTACCTTCTTACTGGAGTTAATAGATTCAATAAAAAAGGATTCATAATTATCCGGTTAGGATCGATCTAAACCATCCCATTCTGTTATATGATTCAACATGCCAACTATTAAACAACTTATTAGAAACACACGCCAGCCAATTAAAAAGGTCACCAAATCTCCCGCTCTTGGAGGATGTCCTCAGCGACGAGGAACATGTACTAGGGTGTATGTGTGACTCGTTCAGATCATGGACTACGCAAAAATGAAAATGAATAAAGTATAAGTAATGATAAATAGTGATATGAGAGAGAATGTAAGAAGACCATTCATTATACATACTAAAAAGGAAAATATTTTAAAAAATATAGCATATCCTTTCCTTCGATTGCGCTATCAAATTAATTTATGGTTGACATTGGTACAAATCCAATCATTTACGCTTATAATTTAAGATGAGAAAGAATTCCCCATTGATAGAAAATGGTATTCATTAAGCAGGGAAATACGATTAAAAAAAAAAAAAAGATTATACCCTTAACTCTTGACTCCTGCAAGAACGGACTAACAAGGTCAGCTACTCAGCGAATCCTCATAATAAAAAAAAAATACCGTTACTGTATAGGTTAGTCTTTTTGTGAAAAACCTATTACTGGATAATAATAGGTAGAGCCAAAATGTGTAAACTGTACAAGTTAACAATAAGAAAGATTGATTAAATGAAATGAGGAAGAAGGCTCCGGTGTATAGAGAGGACCTCACCGTTAAGAAGCAACCATAAAAACGAAGGAAACCACTATACCTATTTTATTTACTATGTTTTTGATATCTAGTATCAATAATACAATTTCTTATTTCGAGGCGAAAAGCCTATAAATAAATCGTGGTCAGGAAGGTTATAGTAGCAAAAGACATTGGAAATTTTTTTTATACACTGGAAGAATCCGTTTTGTTATTAATAAATTAGGAAAGGTAAAGGAAATAACTGAAAGAAAATAAATCAATTAGTTATTCACCAAAGTTTCATTTATTCAATGACTAGAATTAAACGCGGATATATTGCCCGAAGACGTAGAACCAAAATTCGTTTATTTGCGGCAAGTTTTAAAGGGGCTCGCTCAAGACTTTCTCGGACTATTATTCAACAGAAAATAAGAGCTTTGCTTTCGGCTCATCAAGATAGAGGTAGGCAAAAGAGAAATTTTCGTCGTTTGTGGATTACTCGGATAAATGCAGTAATTCGAACCAATAAACTATACTATAGTTATAGTCGATTAATGCACAATCTGTACAAGGGGCGCTTGCTTCTTAATCGTAAAATACTTGCACAGATTGCTATATTAAATAGGAATTGTCTTTATATGATTTACAACGAGATCTTAAAAGAAGATAAAGAGATTGCGAGGAATCCTATGTAATGTTTCTCTTATGAGTGAATTTGAGAAGGTAGAGTATAAATTAGTATAAAAAATATAGGATATCATATGATAAAGTCGTCACAATAAATAAACACGTTCAATAAAAAAGGATTTATTTTTAAAATTAAAAAAAATTCAATGCGCATTTGAAGTCGGATTGAAGTTTTTTTGATTCAATTGAAGAGCAAGCTTATTTATTTTTAATTCTAAGGTCTGTAGTTCTAGAAGTTGACTCATTTCTTTCAAATTGTTTCTCATTATTAAGAAAAGGTAACAAAGATAAAATACGAGCTTGTTTTATAGCAATAGTAATTAATCGTTGTTGTTTTAAGGTTAATCTATTCATTCGCCTAGATAATATCTTTCCTTGTTCACTAATAAATCGACTAATTAAACTCATATTTCTATAATCAATTCGATCCCCCGATTGTATCGGGGGCAAACGCCTACGAAAAGATCGCTTAAATTTAAGAAGGAGCCGCTTGGATTTAGCCATTTGGTTTTATTCATTGTCTTGAAAATCCTAATTATATTTTGATTGAATCAGAAATGATTTCAAATTAAAAAAAGGAAGGTTTATTTTATATTTAACGAAATATAGGATCCGTTATATATTTTTTTCTATAAATAAAATAATATTAATTTAATATATATATAAATTGCTATAAAAAATATGTAGTTTTTCGTCTTCTTTGGAAAGCAAGGCGGACGCGCAAGCGGTCGATTAGATCTATTTCTTTATCTCCCCGTGAATCGTATGTTTGTAACAAGAGGTACAGAATTTTCTCAATTCCAATCGACTAGGCGTATTATGTCGATTTTTTTGAGTAATATATCGGGAAATGCCCAGTGATTCCTTATTAACGCGGCTTCGAACACAAGAGATACATTCCAAAATAATCGTTACTCGAGCATCTTTACCCTTGGCCATGAACCTCCTTTGGATTTTTGATTGACTCAACCGTTCCCTTTTTCCATTTTCCCAAGCTAAGAAGAAAGAAAAAATATACGTTGCTAAAGTAAAATCCAATTATGAAAGATTTCCTCGCAATCTATCAATATAGTAATAATAAGTAATATAATGATTTCTAACTTTATACTTATAATTGATGTACAATATTGAATTTTTCATTGAATTCTCTTGTATGATATAGTATTGTTATTATAAGTATTGCTTTTTATTTCTCACACTATTATAAAAGAATTTATTTTTGGTCTCGAAACTCTGAGTTCGTAGTTTGACTAGGGTGAATCCGCTTTTATTCATTTAAATTATTATAAAAAATAAAAAAAAGTATTAGTCAAAGATTTTTTATTATAGCTCTGATTTTATTCACCCCTTTCACGTCTCACTTACTATAATGAAAAAAGGGGAATATTAATGCATCCGGAAATAACCGATTGATCTCTATCAATAAACCTGCTAAAGAACCAAACCATAGAGTACTTACTACAGGTGCCACGGAAAGGTATGTTTTTAGATTTCGCATTTTAATTTTAGGTCCTCCTTCTTTTTTTTTTTGTGATTTTATTCTAATTTGTAATACATAATAGTAATACATATATGACCATATGTGTATATGTAGTTAATGACTGACACTCGTATTTCAACGTAGAATACCTAACGCAGATTGAAATGTACAACAATTCGGTAAAAATGAGCAATTATCTTAAAAAAAGGCATCCTGTTCTATTTGAGAATTCCCGACAACTACTCGTTTTTTTATGGTTTCATACTTCTTCACTACATATCTACATATATAAGAATAGTCTATTATTTTTATATGTTATATGAGATTAAAAAAA